TATGGCAATAACACTTAGTAATAGTAAGACCACCCGATGGGTTGGATTTCACTACAAGAAAAAGGTTTGTTTTACAGCAAACCCACATTACACAATGAAAGATACCACAGAGTGGTATAATAGACGGAATCGTAAATTATCTAATCTACATAAGAAAGATACTTCTAATAGAAAGAATTAGACATTATCGAATGATTTGACAGACCAAATCCCAAAACCAACTCAACTCATAGAATATAGAAGAAGGAAATTGATACATTTAGGACCAATTCATTATCTCTGCATTATCTCTGAATCAATCAATTGGGGTTGTTGTTCTGTCAAAAAGCGATTAGTCAGGCGACTCCACACACAAAACAAATACAAGAAAAGAATAGGTCCTAGATCTATGTGACTGTTGAAGTTTTTAGACAGAATCATGTCATAATTCTCACTTCATAAATTGACCGGATTCGATATACCAACGCAAAAATATATCACTAACTCTTTAATCATGGACAGGAAAAGAGGAAAAGGGTCATATGTAATCCATCCACGAAGATTAATGGAGGAAGATGAGTATTTTATCCGAGATTTTACAAATACTGATTAGATCTATTGGAATGAATTATTGTTTTTTATTGTTTTTATTTTCCTGTCCCTATGTATTTACATGAACATGCGGTAATACTTTTGGACCAACCAACCGGCCAGTCTATAAACAAGTACTAATGAGGAAATGAAAACTATACTAAACTAAAATAGAATGTATTAGGGCTATACGGACTCGAACCGTAGACCTTCTCGGTAAAACAGATCAAACTGATTATTATCGAAATGATTCGAACTGTTTCAAAGACCCAACATGCATTTTGTTGCATTGGGCTCTTTCATAAACTGATGTAAAGATCAGTTAGTCCACCATATTTTTCTTTACAGGAAAATAATGAGATGGTTCCATGTGCTCCGATTCATCATTTGTATTCTGATCTAGGAGCAATACCAAAGTGTTTCAAAGAAGGGTTACCTTGACTTAGGTCTGCCTTCGGCCTAGATCAAACTAAGTTAGATGGAGTCTCTATCGCTACGCTGCAAGAGTCGAATATGAGACTTCATACACCTTAAAGTTCATAGGACGAAAAAAGGTTATTTTGAGGCCCTTATACTCATTATGCCTAGCATTGAATGGACTGGGTATTTACCTTATCAACTATCAAATCAATGGCGGGTTCTATTTGATTTGGCACTTGAATTCGCACCTGAATCGGACCGAACCCAATATTTGTCAGGCTATTGTTCTCTTGTTCCCTCGAATCCATGGAGTAAGACATCGATTTGTCAATAAGATCAATTATGTTTATTGCATAATGGGCTCCCCTGAAAAGCATTAGCGCACGTGTAAACGAGGTGCTCTACCTAACTGAGCTATAGCCCTTGTCATAGATATATTAACATATGGATAATTTCTTGTCAAGATGGATATTCCATAATCCCACATGATAGCTCTCTGATCCGTCTACTGTTAACAGATTGGTATTGCTTAGAAATGATATTCCACTTATAATCCTATAAGTGATGGGTCCCTTTTTTGGTGATAAATAACCTACTTAACTCAGTGGTTAGAGTATTGCTTTCATACGGCGGGAGTCATTGGTTCAAATCCAATAGTAGGTAGAACTTATTAGATACCGAAGTCAATTGAGTGATATCTAATAAGTTTTTCTACCCATTTTCTTTTTTTTTTTTTCGTTATATCAGATTAGACTTGATTTGTTCAATTGGCAGAATCCAAATGTGGTGTATAATAATACAGTTCTAATGAACTTCTTTTGATTATTTTGATGTATTGACTTGACTAGGAGGAAATAGCATTTACAGCCTCTACTCGTGTCCTAGCTCGTCTGAGAGCTAGATTCGCTTCAATTGCTTGTCTCTTACCCTCAGCTCTACTCAAGTTAGCTTCAGCTATTTCAAGAGCTTGCTGAGCTTCTTGCGGATCAATGTCAGTACTCATCTCCGCATCATTTCCTAAAATGGTGATCTCATTATTACCTATTCTAGCGAAACCACCCATCAGAGCCACCGTTAACCATTGGTCGTTGAGGCGTATTCTCAAAAGACCTATATCTACAGCCGTGGCAATAGGGGCGTGGTTTGGTAATACGCCAATTTGGCCACTATTAGTAGATAAAATGATTTCTTTCACTTCTGAATCCCAAATAATTCGATTAGGAGTCAGTACACAAAGATTTAAGGTCATTTCTTCAATTTGCTCTCCACTTCTAAGTTCATAGCTTTCGCGGTAGCTTCATCGATGTTACCCACCAAATAAAAGGCCTGCTCGGGAAGACCGTCTAATTCTCCGGAAAGGATCAATTGAAACCCCCTAATTGTTTCTGCAAGACCAACATATTTCCCTGGAGAACCAGTAAATACTTCTGCCACGAAGAAGGGTTGTGATAAGAAACGCTCAATTTTTCGTGCTCTTGCTACAGTTAAACGATCTTCTTCGGATAATTCG